ATAAAAATTCAATTGAACATTTGATATAATTGCTATGCTTAGTGTGTGACTCGTTGGTTTTTTAGGGTTAGGATTAAAAAAGGACCAGCCCCATAGTATGAACTAATAACCAACTCATCACTTCGTATTATCTGGATATAAAGAACCAGTCAAGATATGAAAAATCAGTCATATCTTTGTAGCAACTGAAATTTTTTTTGCATAAACTTGAATTAGAAGTTGTAAAACAAAATGAAAGAAGTAAAGGTGTGGATAAATGGAAGGATGAGAGAAAGAGAGAAAAAGAATATCAATGATATAGAATTCCAATATGTAAGGTCTACGAGTCATCTCATAAAAGACAGTGTAATAAAGCATCAATACTCATTGATTCATCCATAATTAAATATTAAATGAATCAAGAAAAAAATAAAGAGCTTGGAGCCAATAAAGACTAAGAAGATTGACTCAGGAACAAATTGGATTATGAGCTCCATTGTAGAATTCGGACCTAATCATTAAGTACGAAGCGATGGGAACGATGGAACCTGTGCATGCAAAAGATTTTATTGAAAAAATGAATCTTAATGATTCACTAGTCGGGATGGCGAAATGAACCGGAGATTAATTCATCTATTGGGAGAAGTCACGAACGAGCCCTACAAATGAAATAGAGATTGAAAGAGTAAATATTCGCCCGCGAAAACTTTTTGTTTTTAGTTACTAAACTTGGATAAAGGACAAAACAAAATAAAGATTTTTTAGAACGTTCTAAAAAAAAACTATTTTTTACAAAAAATGTTAATCATTTCAATTAAATGTTTTTAATCCTTTTATTCGTGAGGAGCTGGATGAGAAGAAACTCTCACGTCCGGTTCTGTAGTAGAGATGGAATTGTGAAACAACCATCAACTATAACCCCAAAAGAACTAGATTCCGTAAACAACATAGAGGAAGAATGAAGGGAATATCTTATCGAGGTAATCATATTTGTTTCGGTAAATATGCTCTTCAGGCACTTGAACCTGCTTGGATCACATCTAGACAAATCGAAGCAGGTCGACGAGCAATGACACGAAATGCACGCCGTGGTGGAAAAATATGGGTCCGTGTATTTCCAGACAAACCGGTTACAGTAAGACCCGCTGAAACACGTATGGGTTCGGGAAAGGGATCCCCTGAATATTGGGTAGCTGTTGTTAAACCAGGTCGAATACTATATGAAATGGGTGGAGTAACCGAAAATATAGCTAGAAGGGCTATTTCAATAGCAGCATCCAAAATGCCTATACGAACTCAATTCATTATTTCAGGATAAAAATGTAGAACCAACAGAAATGAATCTTGGGGATGAAAGTTTCTTTTTTTGGACAAAAAATATTCCTTTTTTTTTCTTCATCTTTTGCATTGGAAGAATAGACTAAAAAATTGATATGATTCAACCTCAGACCCATTTAAATGTAGCAGATAACAGCGGGGCTCGAGAATTGATGTGTATTCGAATCATAGGAGCTAGCAATCGTCGATATGCTCATATTGGTGACGTTATTGTTGCTGTGATCAAAGAAGCAGTACCAAATATGCCCCTAGAAAAATCAGAAGTAGTCAGAGCTGTAATTGTTCGTACCTGTAAAGAACTTAAACGTGACAGCGGTATGATAATACGATATGATGACAATGCTGCAGTTGTGATTGATCAAGAAGGAAATCCAAAAGGAACTAGAATTTTTGGTGCGATCCCCCGGGAATTGAGACAATTCCATTTTACTAAAATAGTTTCATTAGCTCCCGAGGTATTATAAAATGAGATCACTGATATGTTTATAGTGGGTATTTGAAAGAAATAGATTAAGAACTAGATTAATTAGTAGATTGTGTCTCACGCATATACCTTTAATAATTCATATTCATAAAACAAATAAGTAAAAAAAAAAAAAGAAAAACATGTTGATTATATCCAATTTTGGGACACCCATAATTTTAGTTCACCATGGGTAGGGACACTATTGCTGAGATAATAACCTCTATACGAAATGCTGATATGGATAGAAAAAGAGTGGTTCGCATCGCATCTACTAATATTACCGAAAATATTGTTAAAATACTTTTCCGAGAAGGTTTTATTGAAAACGTTAGAAAACATCGAGAAAAAAACAAATCTTTTTTGGTTTTAAACCTGCGGCATAGAAGGAATAGGAAAAGACTCTATAGAAATTTTTTAAATTTAAAACGGATCAGTCGACCCGGTCTACGAATCTATTCTAACTCTCAACGAATTCCTAGAATTTTAGGTGGGATGGGGATTGTAATTCTTTCTACTTCTCGAGGTATAATGACAGACCGAGAGGCTCGACTTGAAGGAATCGGCGGAGAAATTTTGTGTTATATATGGTAATCCTTTTAATATCCAAATTGGATCCGAAACTTCTTCCTATTTCTAAAAAAAAGAAAAGGGACGAGTTGTCTAATATCGTTCCTCCTCCATTAGTTGATATTTCAAGGAGGCTTTACCTGGAATGAAAGAACAAAAATGGATTCATGAAGGTTTAATTACTGAATCGCTTCCCAATGGTATGTTCCGGGTTCGGTTAGATAATGAAGATCTGATCCTGGGTTATGTTTCAGGAAAGATCCGGCGTAGTTTTATACGGATACTGCCAGGAGATAGAGTCAAAATTGAAGTAAGTCGTTATGATTCAACCAGAGGACGTATAATTTATCGACTCCGCAACAAGGATTGGAAGGATTAGGTGGTTTTTATTCAATATGATTCGAGATGAAAAATTGAAAGAAACTTATTTTCTTCCAAGAAGTAGATTCAGAATTAAGATAAGGAATGACAAATATGAAAATAAGAGCTTCTGTTCGTAAAATTTGTGAAAAATGTCGCCTAATCCGTAGGCGGGGGCGCATTATAGTAATTTGTTCCAACCCGAGACATAAACAAAGACAAGGATAATCAGACTCACTAAAGGACTCGATGTACAAATAAGGAATCTGTTTTGACATGAAATGGATATATCCATATATCTCTGACTCATATTTATGAGATGATAAAATATGGCAAAAGCTATACCGAGAATTGGTTCACGTAGAAATGGACGTATTGGTTCACGTAAGAGTGCACGTAGAATACCAAAGGGGGTTATTCATGTTCAAGCAAGTTTCAATAATACCATTGTCACGGTTACAGATGTACGGGGTCGGGTGGTTTCTTGGTCCTCAGCGGGTACTTGTGGATTCAAGGGTACCAGAAGAGGGACACCCTTTGCCGCTCAAACTGCAGCAGCAAATGCTATTCGTACAGTAGTAGATCAAGGTATGCAACGAGCAGAAGTCATGATAAAAGGTCCCGGTCTCGGAAGAGACGCAGCATTACGAGCTATTCGTAGAAGTGGTATACTATTAACTTTCGTACGGGATGTAACCCCTATGCCCCATAATGGTTGCAGACCCCCGAAAAAAAGACGTGTGTAGAAATGAACATTGAAGAAATTTCAAGAGAAACAAGAGAAATAAATGATTCAATCAAATCAAATAATATTACTATGGTTCGAGAGAAAGTAACAGTATCTACTCGGACACTACAGTGGAAGTGTGTTGAATCAAGAGAAGACAGTAAACGTCTTTATTATGGACGCTTTATTCTGTCTCCACTTATGAAAGGTCAAGCCGACACAATAGGCATTGCGATGCGAAGAGCTTTACTTGGAGAAATAGAAGGAACATGTATCACACGTGTAAAATCTGAGAACGTCCCACATGAATATTCTACCATAGCGGGTATTCAAGAATCGGTCCATGAAATTTTAATGAATTTAAAAGAAATTGTATTGAGAAGTAATCTATATGGAACTTGTGACGCGTCTATTTGTGCCAGAGGTCCAGGATATGTAACTGCTCAAGATATCATCTTACCACCTTATGTAGAAATCGTTGATAATACACAACATATAGCTAGCTTGACAGAACCAATTGATTTGTGTATTGGATTACAAATCAAGAGAAATCGCGGATATCTTATCAAAATGCCACATAACTTTCAAGATGGAAGTTATCCTATAGATGCTGTATTCATGCCTGTTCGAAATGCGAATCATAGTATTCATTCTTATGGGAATGGGAATGAAAAACAAGAGATACTCTTTCTCGAAATATGGACAAATGGGAGTTTAACTCCGAAAGAAGCACTTCATGAAGCCTGCCGGAATTTGGTTGATTTATTTATTCCCTTTTTACATAAGGAAGAAGAAAACTTACCTTTAGAGGACAATCAACACACGGTTCCTTTATCCCCTCTTACCTTTCACGATAAATTGGATAAACTCAGAAAAAACAAAAAAAAAATAGCATTGAAATCGATTTTTATTGACCAATCAGAATTCTCTCCCAGGGTCTATAATTGCCTCAAAAGGTCCAATATATATACATTATTGGACCTTTTGAATAACAGTCCGGAAGATCTCATGAAAATTGAACATTTGCGTCTAGAAGATATAAAACAGATATTGGTCATTCTAGAAAAACATTTCGCAATTGATTTACCAAAAAAGAAGTTTTAAATCTATTGGATTTTTTTTTCGTCTTTTTTTTTTTTTTTCATCAAGATGAAAATAGGTTTTGAATCTTTAGCACAATTCATATATTCGAAAGAAATTCAGAATTGAATAGATGTATCTAGGGAGAATTCGCTTTCAAGCGACTATTCCCTAGATACACACGTCGTGTTATTTCACAATTGAATCAAATTAAAAAAGACCTAAAGTTAGGGATTTATCAATAGGTAATGTTGCACCAATACCCAACCAAAGAGCGACTGCAGTACCAATCAAAAAGACGGTTGTCGCTACTGGACGACGAAATGGATTTTGGAATTTATTAACATTCTCTAAAAAGGGTACTGTTAATAATCCCGCAGGTACTGAAACCATTAAAAGAACACCCAATAATTTATTGGGCACTGTACGAAGTATTTGAAATACGGGAAAGAAATACCATTCAGGTAATATTTCCAAAGGGGT